GCTCTTGTATGGTTTTTTATTTTTACGTTTTTTCATATCTGACCCAGGATAATCTTCTTCAATATCTTTTTGTTGGTTTGAAAGAAGGGGTCCAAGATCTCCTTGGTTTTGTGCATCTGATCCAAGATTTCCTTTGCCTGCGGGTTCTTTTTCTTGTTGATTTCGATTCTTTAATGCAAAAGATTTTTTTTCATTCGATGGAATAAAAAGATCCTTTTGTTGCTTTCCATTGATGTTTTGATTTTCACTAAGATTTTCATTTATGTTTAAATTTAAAAGAAGTAATTTGCTTGGTATAGCCCATGGTTTCATTTTATAGGCATTATAAAGTAGCACAAATTCTGGGAAGAACCAAAATTCCAGATTCGATATGGGACGATTTAGTATTTTTTCATTCATTCCCATCCAATCAAAAACAAATCTTTTTTGATTGGGTGGATTGATTTCTTGATTTTGATGAATCGTAAGATAAAAAAGACCTATCTTATCAATTTTTTCAATTATTTGATAATTATTAATGGTGGTTTTAGTATTTTTATTATTGTTGGTATCGAGTTCGACCCATGCTTCAATATTGGCTTTTTTTCTAAGACAAAAATTGAGAATTTTCCAATCAAAATATTTTCGATCCATATTTTTATCCATATACATAATATCACCCTCTCCTAGATAATTATTGATAGGGGTACCTACGAGCATATCAAATAATTGGTGCTTATGTGTGTTGTAATTATAAGAAATTTCTTGGTTCTTATTTCCTTGTAATGGTGATCCATAAATATATGAGGTCGTCTTGTTTTCATAATTAATAGATTTATATGATAAAAGATCATATTTATAGTATTTTTGAAAATTGTCTTTTTGATTTGGTAATGAATATACTCCATAATCAGTTTGTTTGTTGGAATGCATTAATTGGCCTTTTTCATATGAATCTCGTTTGTTTAAATCCTTATTATTTTGAGCCGTACGACGTTGCTTGACTCTATTTCGCCATTTTGGTGGTATTAATCTAGACCATCTAATCTGAGATAAATTGTATTGATAATGACCTCTTAACCAATTTTTCCATTGATTCATTCCAGAATTCCGAAGTTTCTTATGATTTAATTCGGAATGAAATATGCCTTGTGTTCCAAAAAAATTCTTTATTCCAGTCTTAAGAAAAAAAGATGTTTCGTGATATTGCAGAACAGATCTTAACTTATACAAGTTAATAATTTGTGTTTGTGATAATTTGTAAAATACATATGCTTGTGACAAGGAGGATAAGTCAAAAAAAATCTGTGAATTTTTATTATTACTAATATTATAAAGTGAATTTTTTATATTGGAAATAAAATAAATTTTCTTTTGATTTGTTTTATCAATTCTTTCGTGATTTATTTCAGTATTGTAAATGTATTTATCAATAATTTTATTTGTTGATTCAAGAAAAAGTTGGGTATTGATTCTGGGAATATTAATGATAGATAGAAAGATATTTATGTATATCTTTTCAATGAAAAATTTTATAAAATAATGTAATTTACGGATTAATCGAACATTTCTTCTTTTTAATATTTGCCAAATGTTTTTTGGTGATTCTAATTTTTTAACATTATAACTTTTTTTGTTAGGACTCATTTTTTTTACTGGAGTTGCTTTTTTTTTCTCTTTTGTAATTCTTTCTATTTGAGTTTGAATTGTGCTTGTTCTATCAGTTAGATCTTTCATTTTTTTTTCTGTTAGTGAATAATTTGCCCAATTCGTAGATCGAGTTTGACTAAAGGATTCATGAATTATCTGATTATTGATTATAGAATCTTTTTCTTTTTTAGTTTTCTTCGATTCATCTACTTCTCTCGACCTAAATAATAGAATTGGATTCACTTTTGAAAGTTCGTCGTTTATTTTTTTTATAAATAGAATGCTTTTGATAATCCATTTTTTTGTTTCTTTTGAAACTCTTAGAAAGAATTTTGTTCTTTCTTTTAAAAATCTTAGAACTAGAAAATACTTCCTTTTAAATTTTCCAATTTTTTTTTCGAGTTTCTTAAAAATGGGTTCAAAAAAAGAAGGCCGTTTTCGGGGAGAACCAAAAGGAAGGTTAGCTTCCATTCCCCAAACTGTTAAAAAGCAAAAATCCTCTTTTTGCCCTTTTCCTTTATTTTTCATTAGATCTCTATGAGAGGATCGTAGCTTGTATTTGTGCCAAGGTTTCAGACAGAAAGGAAATAAGATCTTTATCTGAATACCGTCTAGTAACCAATTTTTCGGAAATTCTCTTTCTGATAATTGAACACCGTTATAGGTGCATTTAACATGCATTTCTCTATTCCATTCTTTTAAATCCTCAGACCACTCAGGAAATTGCAATAATAACATACGTCCAATATTTTTAGCTATTATCAATGAAGGTAATAGAATATATTTTCTAAGAATTGATTGAGTTACTAACATAGAACCTCTTATTACTTGAGCAAACGGGATGGTATCCCAGGCTTCTGCTATTTCTATC